GTTATTTTCTACTAGTCAATACATCAAAATAATCAAAAGAAGTTTTTTAGAAGTTCTTTATTATACACCACATTTAGATTCTGCCAATTGAAGACAATCAAGTCTAATCTGATACAACGAAAAAAAGAAGATGGGTAGAAAAACTTATTAGATACCATTGCATTGACTCCGGTATCTAATAAGTTCTACCTACTATTGGATTTGAACCAATGACTCCTGCCGTATGAAAGCAATACTCTAACCACTGAGTTAAGTAGGTAATTTATCACCGCAAAAGAAGACCCATCACCCCGGGGATTATAGATAGAATATAATTTCTAAGCAATACCAATCTGTTAACAGTAAACGGATCAGAGAGTTATCATGTGGGATTAGGGAATATCCATCTTGACAAGAAATTATCTATATGTTAAGATGTCTATGACAAGGGCTATAGCTCAGTTAGGTAGAGCACCTCGTTTACACGTGCGCCAATGCTTTTCAAGGGAGCTTATTATGCAGTGAACATAATTCATCTTATTGAAAAATCAATGTCTTACTCCATAGATTCGAGAGAACAATAGCCTGACAAATATTTGGTTCGGTCCGATTTTGGTGCGAATTTTGGTGCCAAATCAAATAGAACCCGTCATTGATTTGATAGTTGATAAGGGAACTACCCAGCCCATTCAATGCTAGGCATAATGAGTATAAGGGCTTCAAAAAAAAAAACCTCTTTTCGTCCTATGAACTTTAAGGTGTATGAAGTCTCATATTCGACTCTTGCAGCGGAACGATAGAGACTCCATTTAACTTAGGTTGATCTAAGCCGAAAGCAGACCTAAGTCAAGGTAACCCTTCTTTGAAACACTTTGGTATTGCTACTAGATCTGAATACAAATAATGAATCAGAGCACATGGAGCCAGCTCATTATCTTCCTGTAAAGAAAAGATATGGTGGACTAACTGATCTTTACATCAGTTGATGAAAGAGCCCAATGCAACAAAAAAAATGCATGTTGGGTCTTTGAAACAGTTCGAATCATTTCGATAATAATCAGTTTGATCTGTTTTACCGAGAAGGTCTACGGTTCGAGTCCGTATAGCCCTAATACATTCTATTTGTCTATTTTTGTATAGACATTCTATTTTTGTTTAGTATAGTTTTCATTTCCTCATTAGTACTTGTTTATAGACTGAACAGACCAGACCGTTGGTTGTTTCATAGAAATGAAATGAAAGCATTACCACATATTCATGTAAATACATAGGGACCAGAAAATAAAAACAATAATTCATTCCAATGGATCTAATCAGATCAGTATCTGTCAAATCTAGGACAAGAAAAAGAAAGAAAATATAATCGTTGGATGCATTAGATTGTGTTTACGTATTCGTATTTGTATAAAATCAATAGAAGCAACGACGATCCTTTACCTGTATTTTAATGAAAAGAATACTTCGAATATGTTAGGAATCCCTAGACATTTTTGACCCCAATTTTTTTTTTCGGTTTTGTTCGGTTTTGATAATAACTATATCTTATTTCATTTTATTATTTATACATTAAATAACATTATATATTTACATATAATATATATAAGATTACATATTTTCTATATAAGAAATATATATTTCTTATATAGAAAATACACTAAAATAGAAAATACAAAGAAATAAATATAAGGAAATATCAAGAAAAAACCATAGTATTACGTTTCAAAATTATGAAACATAGTAATAGTATTACTATTCATTAGAATACATTAGTAATAGAATATTCTATTAGGTTATATTAGTATATTTTACTATTTAATTAGTATATTTTACTATTTAATTAAATTTCTTTTATTATTTAGAATTTTCTTATTTAATATTTTTTATATCTTATATCTATTTTTTTTTCTAGAGAATAGAGAAAGCGAGACAAAGTGAGAGAGTTTTGTTTGTGTACGAACGCCTTATGTCTACACCATATCTAAATATAATCGAAATCAAAAACGAAATCGGGATTCCGTTGGATGAATCTCTAAACAAGACATGCCACACAGCAAACAACCTCTGAACTATGCACTTTGATTTGATTAAAATCAATTCTTGTTTCACCTAGGAAAACAAGTTCTGGATGAATTGACAATGCCAACTCGAATAATTCAGCATATTCCACATTAATAGGAGTACATTTATGTTTCTGCTTCACGAATATGATATTTTATGGGCATTTCTAATAATATCAAGCGTTATTCCTATCTTGGCATTTGTAATTTCAGGAGTTTTAGCCCCGGTTAGTGTTAGTGAAGGACCCGAGAAGCTCTCTAGTTATGAATCGGGCATAGAACCTATGGGGGACGCTTGGTTACAATTCCGAATCCGCTATTACATGTTTGCTCTAGTTTTTGTTGTTTTTGATGTTGAAGCGGTCTTTCTTTATCCATGGGCAATGAGTTTCGATGTATTGGGTGTATCCGTATTTATCGAAGCTTTAATTTTCGTGCTTATCCCAATTGTGGGTTCAGTTTAT